TATAGGAATTGGACGATCCTATTTGGTCAAATACCTAACGAAAAACTCCTATCTTCCTTTCATTACGATATTTCTGGACAAGTTCCGGGATACAGTTTTTCGTTTTGCTGATGATGATGATGACAGTGATGCCAGTGATGATGAGATCGAGATTTTTATTGATGCTCGTGACCCTATTGAGGCTATTAATCAAGATATTCATGTTTTTGACGATATGGATATTGATTTTGATCCTAGTATCTATAGTTTTGAGGAGAGAGATGCTCATGACGATAAGATTAATATGGAGCTGGAACAGCTAACTAGGATGGATGCGCTAACTGAGGAGATGGACACGGTGTGGCGCGTAGCCCAATTTTATATCAGCCTTCAAATCGAATTAACAAAAGCAATCTCTCCTTGCATAATATGGATTCCAAACATTCATGAGCTGCATTTTAGGGATTCGGGTTCCTTCTCCCTCGAGCTATTAGTGAACCTTCTCTCCTGGGATTGTGAAAGATCTTCCACTGGAAATAGTCTTGTTATTGCTTCGACCCATTTTCCCCAATTCGTGGATCCCTCTCTAATAGCTCCGCATAGATTAGATACGTGCATTAAGGTACGAAGGCCTCTTATTCCACAACAACGAAAGCACTTTTTCACTCTTTCATATACTAGGGGATTTCGCTTGGAAAAAAAAGCGTTCCAGGCTAATGGATTCGCGGCCATAACCATGGGTTCCAATGCACAAGATCTTATAGCACTTACCAATGAGGCCCTATCGATTAGTATTTCACATGGGAAATCAATTATAGACGAAAATACAATTAGATTCGCTCGTCATAGACAAACTTGGGATTTGCGAGCCCATGTAATACCGGTTCAGAATTCTCGGCTCCTTTTCTATCAGATAGGAAGGGCTGTCGCACAAAATTTACTTCTAAATAATTGCCCCATAGATCCGATATCTATCTATTTGCAGAAGACATTCTGTAACGAAGGGGATTTTTATTTGTACAGCTCGTACGTCGAACTTGGAATGAGCACGAAGAAATTAACGATACTTCTTTATCTTTTGAATTGTTCTGCCGGATCGGTCGCTCAAGATCTTTGGTCTCCACCCGAACCAGAGGAAAACAATAGGATCGCTTATGGTAGACTCGTTGAGAATGATTTTGATCTAGTTCATGGCCTATTAGAAATAGAAGGCATTCTAGAGGGATTCTCACGGACAGATCTAGAGGGATGCTCACGGACAGAAAAAGATTGCAGTCAGTTTGATAAGGATCGAGTGCCATTGCTTCTTCGGCCCGAACCAAGGAATCCCTCAGATATGATACAAAATGGATTTCAATCTATGATTGATCAGAAATTTATCTATGAATCGGAGGAGGTGTTTGTAGCGGGGGAAAAAGTCAACCCGCAGAAGGTGTTCTCCAATTTCATAGTTTGGGCTCCTAGAATATGGTCCCCTTGGGGCTTTCTATTTGATTGGGTCGAAAGGACCAATGACAATGAATTGGGAGTTCCCTATTGGTCCAGTTCATTTTGGGCCAAGCAGATCCAGTTCGTTCTTGCGGACTATGAAGAGGATGAGCTTGAAGAGAATGATCAAGAGAATGATTCGTATTATGATGAAGATGAAGTTGAACCGAATCCTAATCCTCTTGAAGCGGATGAGCAAAAGAAGGAGAGGGGTGTGTATTATAAGCTTGACGATCAAGATAACGATGGGTTTGAACCTCAATTTGACAGGTTTAATTATGAAGTCGGTGATAAGTTTTACGAGGCGTTCTTGCAGAGTATATACCTGACACGAGCTAGAATTCGAATTTCCAAAGAACAAGTCCTTTTTCGAATAAGCCAATTCATTTGGAACCCTGGAAATCCATTCTTTGTCCTATCCGAAGATCCGGCCCTTGCCTCTATGTTTTCACATCGAGAATTCTTTGCAGATGCAGATGACGAGATATTAAAGTGGTTTATTACTTCCGAAATCAAATCTATGAGAAAAAGCTGGATTTTCGAGGAGACGCAAGAAAAGCGCTTCGAAGGGTTGAATCATCGCCGGAGATGGCTTAGAAGAACCAATAGTTCTAATGGATCTTTCCGTTCTAATACTCTATCCGAGAGTTATCAGTATTTATCAAATCTGTTCCTATCTAACAGAACACTATTGGATCAAATGCAAAAGACATTGGTGAGAAAAAGATGGCTTTTCCCGGATGACATGCAAAATTTTTTCATGGAACAATATGCTACTGCTGAAACACGGAAGAATTGAAATCTTAGATCAATACACTATGTATGGATGGTATGAACTGCCTAAACAAGAATTCTTGAACAGCGAACAACCAGTTCAGATATTCACGACCAAGAAGTACTGGATTCTCTTTCGGATAGGCCCTGAAAGGCGAAGGAAGGCAGGCGTCTATTATTGAATTCCCCCGACTCCATTTTGGGAGCGTCCAGTGCCAAAGTCACTGAATGGGTAAGTCGCCAATCCCTAAAACGGACT